TCCTTTTGTTGCTTTCCATTGATGTTTTGATTTTCAGTAAGATTTTCATTTATATTCAAATTTAAAAGAAATAATTTGCTTGGTATAACCCACGGTTTCATTTTATAGGCATTATAAAGTAGTACAAATTCTGGGAAGAACCAAAATTCCAGATTCGATATGGGACGATTTAATATTTCTTCATTCATTCCCATCCAATCAAAAACAAATCTTTTTTGATTAGGTGGATTTCTTTCTTGATCTTGATGAATCGTAAAATAAAAAAGACCTATCTTATCCATTTTATCAATTATTTGATAATTATTAATGGCGGTTTTAGTATTTTTATTATTGGTATCGAGCTCGATCCATGCTTCAATATCGACTTTTTTTCTAAGACAAAAATTGAGAATTTGCCAATCAAAATATTTTCTATACAGATTTTTCTCCAGATACAAAATATCACCCTCTCCTAGATAATTATTGATAGGGGTACCTCCAAGCATATCAAAGAATGGGTGTTTATGTGTGTTGTAATTATCAAAAATTTCTTTGTTCGTTTTTCCTTCGAATGGTGATCCATAAATAGATAAGGTCCTCTTAGTTTGATCAATAATAGATTTATATGATAAAAGATCATATCTATAGTATTTTTTAAAATTATCTTTTTGATTTCGTAATGAATATACTCCATAATCAGTTTGTTTATTGTAATGCATTAATTGGTCTTTTTCATACGAATCCCATCTGTTTAAATCCTTATTTTGAGCCGTACAACGTTGTTTGACTCTATTTTGCCATTTTGGTGATCTTAATCTAGACCATCTAATCTGAGATAAATTGTATTGATAATGACCTCTTAACCAATTTTTCCATTGATTCATTCCAGAATTCATAAGTTTCTTATGATTTAATTCGGAATGAAATATGCCTTGTGTTCCAAAATAATTTTTTATTCCAGTTTTAAGAAAAAAGGATGTTCCGTGATATTGAAGAACATATTTTAATTTATACAAATTAATAACTTGTGTTTGTGATAATTTGTAAAATACATATGCTTGTGACAAGTAGGATAAGTCATAAAAAATCTGTGAATTTTTATTATTAGTAATATTATAAAGTGACTTTTTTATATTCGAAATAAAGTAAATTCTCTTTTGATTTGTTTTATCAATTCTTTCGTGACTTGTTTCATTATTGTAAATATATTTATCAATGATTTTTTTTGTTGATTCAAGAAGAAGTTGTGTATTGGTTCTGGGAATATTAATAATAGATAGAAAGATATCTATGTATATTTTTTCAATGAAAAATTTGAAAAAATAATGTAATTTACGGATTAATCGAACAGTTCTTCTTTTTACAATTTGCCAAATATTTTTTGGTGATTCTAATTTTTTAACATTAGAACTTCTATTATTAGGACTAATATTTATATTTAGTCTTGGGGTTGCTTTTTTTTTCTCTTTTGTAATTCTTTCTATTTGATTTCGGATTGTGCTTGTTCTATCAGTTAGATCTTTCATTTTTTTTTCTGTTAGGGAATAATTTGTCCAATTCGTAGATCGAATTGAACTAAATGATTCATGAATTATTTTATTCTTAATTATAGAATCTTTTTCTTTGTTAGTTTTCCTCGATTCATCTACTTCTCTCAATCTAAATAATAGAATTGGATTGACTTTTGAAAGTTCTTTTTTCATTTTTGTTATAAATAGAACACTTTTGATAATCCATTTTTTTGTTTCGTTTGAAACTCTTAGAAATAATTTTGTTCTTTCTTTTAAAAATATTAGAATGAGAAAATATTTCTTTTTCCATTTTCCAATTTTTTTTTCTAGTTTCTTAAAAATGGGTTCAAAAAAAGAAGGACGTTTTCGGGGAGAACCAAAAGGAAGGTTAGCTTCCATTCCCCAAACTGTTAAAAAACAAAAATCATCCTTTTTTCCTTTTTCTTTCTTTTTCATTAGATCTCTATGAGAGGATCGTAGTTTAGATTTGTGCCAAGGTTTTAGACAGAAAGGAAATAAGATCTTTATCTGAATACCATCTATTAACCAATTTTTCGGAAATTCTGTTTCTGATAATTGAACACCATTATAGGTGCATTTAACATGCATTTCGCTATTCCATTCCTTTAAATCCTCAGACCACTCAGGAAATTGAAATAATAACAGACGCCCAATATTTTTAGCTATTATCAACGAAGGTAATAGAATATATTTTCTAAGAATTGATTGAGTTACTAACATAGAACCTCTTATTACTTGAGCAAATGGGATGGTATCCCAAGTTTCTGCTATTTCTATCCGCGCTTTCTCTTTTCTTTTGTTCTCTTCTTTTTTGTCCTTCTCTTTGTTCTCCACTTCTTTTATGTCTTCTTCGATATAATCTAAAATTTGTAATTCTGTATTTTTCCCCATCCAATTTCTAAAAATGAGTTTAATCAGTCTGGAGATATCAAAAGAAAAAAAGGAGGGAGGGTTGATTCTGTCCAAAAAAAGCAGAGAATGGGCATTTG